GAAATCTATGATCAAAGATAGAACGAGATCCATTTTCCATCATCTCTAAGGGATTCCTTGGTTCGGGCCGAAGAAGCGAGGATCCCACCAGAGCGCCTTCTACTACTTCTAATAGGCCATCAACTAGATCAGAATCCGTCTCAACGAGTCTATAAGAAGTGATCCAATTTTTTTCGTCGGGTCCGGGTAGAGACCAAAGATCTTGAGCGACCGATCCGGCAGAACAACTCAAAAGATAAAGAAGTATCGTTAATTTCTTCATGCTCGTTCCAAGTTCGAAGAACCATTTGTACAAATAAGGATCCCCTTCGTAACATGATTGCTTCTTCATATAGATAGATATGGGATCTATAAGGCAGCAATTATTTATAAGTACATTTTGTGCAACAGCCCTTCCTATCTGATAGAAAAGGATCCCATGATCCGGAACCGGTCTTACATGGGCTCGCAACTCCCAAGTTTGTCTATGAAGAGCAAATCTAATTGTATTAGTGTCTATAATGGATTTCTTCTGTGTAATACTAATCGATAGGGCCTCATTGGTAATTGCTACAAGATCTCGTGCATTGTAACCCAAGGCTATGGACCCGAATCCATTAGTATGGAACATTTTCTTTTCCAAGTGAAATCCCCTAGTATATGAAAGGGTGAAAACGTGCTTTCGTTGTTGTGGAATAAGAAGCCTTCGTATCTTAATGCATGTATTTAATTTATTCGGAGCTATTAGAGCGGGATCCACTTTTTTGGGAATATGAGTCGAAGCAATAACAAGAATATCTCTAGTGGACCGTCTTTCACTATCCCCGGAGAGATAGTTCAATAATAAACCGAGGGACTCCGACTCATCCACATACAGATCATGAATGTTTGGAATCCATACTATGCAAGGAGACATTGTTCTTGCCAATTCGAATTGCAAGTTGATAGAAGCTAGGTCTATTTCCAACTCGACGATATACCTAAGTATCTCATCATCCACCGTATACTCCTCCCTCAGCTCCGGGTCCGAGTCCAAGTTCGAATAAATAGAGTCACGATCATCAACATCGTCCACATCTTTAAGCGCATACATATATTCCTTAGCAGGATCGCTATCATCATCAATACCACCAATATCCACATCATCAAGCGCTTCCATAGAGTCCTCAGGATCGAGATCATCAATAACTATTTTCAAATCCAGCTTGTTCAGAAATACCGTAATGAAAGGAAGATAGGAGTTTGTCGCTAGGGATTTGACCAAATAGGATCGTCCAGTTCCTATAGGACCTATCACTAAAATACCCCTAGAGGGGTATAGGGCTAGGCGGAACGAAAAGGGTTTTGGTTTTCCATGAGATGGGAAATGAAAACTATTAGCCCCACACGAGGTTTGTGAATAAGTGATTGTCTGATAATGAGCAAGGAATATCCGTCTTTCTGCTAAACAGGATGTATTGAACTCATAATTCATTAGATCCTTTTGATGAATGTCAACTAAGTATCGTAAGTAAATTGCTCCCGCTTGTTCAAACATTTGATAACCATAGTCACTCTTTACTAAATGATCAATATGAGTCAGACTCCAGAGAATTTGATCAATCCCTTTTTCTGGCCTTAAGGTGGAGAAATGAAACGAGTAAACTCTCTCTTTATCCAAAAACCAATCACAGGTCTCGATCCAGGATTCTATTTCATCATGAGTCTGAAACCTTTGTCCTTTTCTTATCCATGAATAGATCTCTTTACTTGTATGACTTAGCCGTCTCGTATTTCTCGAAAAAGTGATTCGATTGATGGGATTTGGTATGATACTTATGAGATCGATGAGATTGAAAAATATCTTCTGTATAAATTTGACCCCATAAGCGGGACCACCACCAAATCGCGCAAAACCCAGTATTTCTGTTAGAAAATCTTCTAATTGTTCCCGAGCAACTAGAAAGAGATTCTTTAACCAGAAAGAATTCGGTTCAGGTTTAGGATACCCATCCACAAGTTTGTACACCTCAATCGTGTATGATGGAATCGTCAAAGATTTTATCCTCTCGAACTCTGTCTGTAACTCACTAGAGTCTAGAGAAACAGAGAAAAGAAGTACCTGAACGAGACATCCAGCAAGAAGAAGAAGTAAAAGGCTTGAATAGAGGAACTCCCGAACATTTGGCGAGCTCAGATGTGTCGATATCAACGGTGACTCATTATTTCGATGAATCATTTCTTCGACCCGCAGAAGCCTACGGAAACACTTCCACGAAATATCACTTGAAATCTCACTTATCGGTGCCCACAATCCCCACAATTTTAGCTTAAGAGCTCGCCATTTTAGCTTAAGAATTCGACATGCTGATCTGTGCATAATATAATGAAAAATGGATACAAATTTGTGACTGCTACTTAGCATCGGCAATAGGTCTGAAAAAGCATCTAAAAATATCAAATTTAGATATTTGTACCCTGTCGAAGTAAAGAACCATGGCATATATGTTTGGAATAGATTCCATTTTGAGAGAGTTGAAAAAGCACTATCTCGTTGAAAGGTTCTATCCATCTGCCCTTTCTCAACGCCTTTCTTTAGCCAATTTCGCCAAAGACGCAATTTTTTACTCGTTTCGGATGGTAAATATTTCTCAGAACGTGGGGTGTGAATCAAACCCATGTTTGAATTGAAATTGAGATACTGATGCAAGTTCTTCCTTTCTGAATCAGATAGATTCATATCTGAAAGAGGTTGACAATAAGTTCTTTCCAAATTGACCATTTCTTCCTCTGTTAGAGGTGTTCCAGAAATGTCTGCGATCGAGTAAATAGTTCTACGAACGAATAGATCGGATCGAATTGGAAAATGGAAAGATTTGTACAAGTTATACCGTTCGTTACCCCTTTGTGGAAAATAGTTAGGTATGACTATGTTTGATACCTGTGACTCGATTGGTGAAATAGTATCTCTCTCCAAAAAAGCATGTTTTTTTTTACCGACGCACAAAGAAAATTGTTTGTTGCGAATGAACAAGATATTGAGGAATTGTCTATACGTAAAATCAGAATTCTTGATACGGGCCTTTTCCATATAAAAAGGGAATCTTTTGTTACAATAGAAGAAGAAGTGATGTGGATTATTCAAGAATCGAAGTCGATTTGCTTTAGAAAAAGAAGATATCAATGAACTTCTATGAAATGATTTTACGGGATTCAGCCAATTGTCTTGATCGAAGGATATCATTGAGAAGTAGGAATCCGTGTTATCAAAGGATTTCCTGCGATTCTTTCTAGTATGGGAGTCAACCATCCACTTTGGTATCTTATTGAACAAAAAGGGTGATATTGTTCCTCCATTGATCCATAATTTCGATTTTGGGGAAGTATCATGATCATCCGCTTTCCATTTTTTCAAATGAACGATTGGAAGACCTAGTGATTTTAACAACGGATTGCAGAGTTGATCATTCGGACCTTGCAATTCATAAATGTGGATCTCGTACCTATGAATGGGCATATTCCCTAAACTCACAAAGAAAAAAGGAAGTGAGTTAGACAAAAAGAGAATCAGCTTTGACAATGACTTAGAAAATTTTTTTTTGTTGATAACCTTAGACCAATCAATCCAATATTGATTAATACGTAATCGATCGAAGACTACTTGAACTTGAAAATTGCTTTTCTGCTCAGAAACGAAATGTTCCTGGAAATTTTTGCTCCCGTTGAACCATTTGTATCTATATGCATCAGGATCCCGATTCATGGATCTCTCGCTTCGAGAAATCAAAATAAGAGAATCGAACCGTTTCTTCTGATTCTTTTTCAAATTCGATAAATGTTGGTTGATCGTATATTTCATTATAGTTCTATGATTCAGAGTATCGTTTCCTATTTGATCCCTTTGAATTCCATATTCGAAGTTGCGATCGGATCTATTTATTAAAATGAAAAAGAATCGACTCAATACATTTATTATGTACCCATAAGTGCTATATTGGATTTGAATCAGATTTCGGATCAATCTATATTGATTGACTGCCTCCATTATGTTGTTGCTAGCAAATACCACTATTTTTTCTTTTGTATCTTTCAAATAATTCCCGCAGGAGATCCGAAGCCATTTTTTTCTGATCCTTCGATAAAAAGATTCATTCTCGTCATAAAAAATAGGAGGTAGAACCAATAAAGATTTCTTTTTCGATTCATCCCTGGAGTTGAATACCTCATTCAAAAAGTGTTTTTGATCCAATCCGTAGGAATCAATAGAAAAGGCAAATCCCTTATGATACACCAGATCCGGCTCGGTTATTGATAGAGTGAATAGATCTGCCATTTCTTGAAATCTCTCTTCGGATTCAAAATCGTGGTGTAACGTGTATCCCCCCCTGCTCCGGTCATGGAATAGACGAAATAAATTTAAAAATGGATTTTTGTTCAAGAATGAAATCTTATTGGAACTGTCCATATTCGGTTCATCCTTCGGAACCATATCACATCCCCGATCTGATGAAATAGGATGAATTGAGATGGTCTTTTGTAAATACGTAATTATCTTGAATATATTAACCATTTCTTTATTTTCCGATCGCCTGCAGGGGACAAAAGAAAAATCTTGTTCTTTCTTCAACAATTTCTGATCTCTAGTGGACCTCTCGGTAGGATTTGAACCCAGATGAAGTTCTGACCATCTGTCAGAGAAAAAAGAACGAATGGATCTTGTAGGATTCCCAAGAAGTTCTTCGATTTCTTCCGGAAGCCGCTGATTATTCATCTGCTTCTCACCTTCCGCGAATAGCCGAGAATATCCAGAAAGGCATTTTGGGAATCGGCCTGATCCTATCTCTGTTTCTTCCGTTTGAAGAAAGGAAGGATCCCAAGGGATCGATCTTTCTTTTCGCTGTTGAATCTCCCTTTGATTGAGAGATGTGTGATATTCCGAATCCGCATTCCTGATGGAATTCAAGCGATCTCTAGATTGATCAAAAGATCCTTTCAATTGGCTAGAATCCCTCTTTTTTACGATCCAGTTCCTCCACCACCGC